AAACCTTAGTAAAAAAAAAAAAAAAGGGGGCATCTCAGCCAAACCCTATTTACCCAACATAAGGGGCCATCCGTCCCGCTGATCTAATAAGAAAAAGGCCATCCGTCCTTTCACGAACCCTTACTAGGCCCGACCTTTACACCACAATTCCGCCGCTGATGCCGCGATCCCGCATAAACACAGTTTTCCCGCCTCTGCCTTTAATTCTGTCCATCGTTGTTTTATAAATTTAAACTATAATACAAAATTACAACTAATTATGAGAAGCTACTGACTAAAGAGATAAATCAAGGGCTGTAGATACTTACATTGCGCCTCAATTCCTGCTTTTAATTAATTTACTATATAACACGTTCGAGTGGCTGAGATTAAGCATTAGTCTGTAAAACTAACAACGGATATAGTCCCTCTAATAACATTATTTTCTCACGTGACAACTTATATGCTTTTTACGCATATCTTATCCTCATGTTATGCCTCACCTGTCTCCCATAAACTGGTTTATAGTTCCCATACTTATAGTTTTTACCCTACTAACCCTCTCTGTCATTCTATGATGGCAGTTTATTCCAAGGTTTCCCTCCCATTACGCCCACGCGCACTCTTCCCCTAAATCATGAAAATGATGATAAAATAAGCTAATATCAAGCTATTGGGCTCATACCCCGAAAATGGACACGGTTCCTTTTATTATTACCTCTATTAGGATTCTAGTTAACTCATAACGTATGCTTGTCAAGCATAAATTACTTTCAAAGTGAATTCTAGCATTAATTTATATAATTCAGTATTATAAACCCAATATGCCATGGTACGTCAACCATTTCATTTAGTAGAATTTAGGCCATGACCCATTACAGGGTCCCTTGGTGCTTTCACCCTTACCGTAGGTTTAACTGCTTGATTCCACGGACATGGCATTACTTGTACAATCCTAGGACTTATTATCATCCTAATAACCATAATTCAATGATGACGAGATGTAACACGCGAGGGCTCATTTCTTGGGCATCACACATCCTACGTAACTAAAGGACTACGGTGAGGAATAATCCTATTTATTGCATCAGAGGTCTTATTTTTCTTCGCATTCTTCTGGGCATTTTTTCACAGAAGCTTAGCGCCCACCTTCGAATTAGGATGTAGGTGACCTCCTACTGGCATTTCCCCCCTTAACCCGTTCAGCGTACCCCTTCTAAACACCGCAGTTCTTCTAGCATCCGGAATCACTGTAACATGAGCCCACCATAGGCTCATAGAAGGCTCTCGCAGAGAAGCTCTTCAATCTTTAACACTTACAGTTGTACTTGGTATATATTTTACATTTCTCCAAGCAGAAGAGTATGTAGAAGCTCCATTTACAATCGCCGACAGCGTCTATGGCTCGACATTTTTTGTAGCTACAGGGTTTCACGGGTTACATGTTCTTATTGGTAGAACCTTTCTCTTAGTTTGTCTATCACGAACAGTCCTACATCACTTTAGTACTCATCATCATTTTGGGTTTGAGGCAGCGGCCTGATATTGACATTTCGTAGACGTGGTGTGAATTTTCCTTTACCTCTGTATTTACTGATGAGGATCTTTATAATATAGTGTATTTCGCACATAAGCCTTTGAAGCTTAGAGAAGATTTCCCCCTTATTATAAGAACGTTCGATGACCCTTTTAATGATAAACAGTATTATTATTACATTATTTATCTCATGCTTAAGATCAATCTCACCCATTAGTCTGGGGACTATAATTCTGTCCACAGCTCTATTCGTTGCAACAATCTTGAGAACCCTATCTACTAGATGGTTTGGGTTAATCACATTTATTATTTATGTAGGAGGGATGTTAGTAATGTTTGCATATTTTGCCGCACTTCAGCCAAACCAACAAATTATCAACTGAACCTGAGCAATATTTCCGTCTACGTTAATATTTATAACAGCGGCCACCTACGGCTCTTACCCGCTAATGTGAGCTCCCCACACAATTAATACAAGACAGCTCTACCAAACGAACTTATACGTAATTCCAATTTTAATAGCATTAATTTTATTTCTTGCATTAATTATAGTAGTAAAAACCTCACGTGCCGATGATGGCCCCCTCCGCCCCTTTTCTTATGTTCAACCCAATTCGTAAAACTCACCCAGGAATTAAGATTGCAAACAGAGCTCTGGTAGACTTGCCTGCTCCAGCAAATCTCTCAATTTGATGAAACTTTGGCTCTATATTAGGAGTCTGTTTAATTACACAAATCATTACAGGGCTAGTATTATCAATACACTACTCCCCACATACAGACTTAGCATTCTCATCTGTAATACACATCATGCGCGACGTAAACTACGGATGAATCTTACGTTACATCCACGCAAACGGTGCCTCATGGTTTTTTATCTGCATCTATCTACATATTGGACGAGGAATCTACTACGGGTCGTACCTATACACTGAAACATGAAATATCGGCGTTATCCTAGTAGTTCTCGTAATGGCCACTGCATTTGTAGGATACGTCCTACCTTGAGGACAAATAAGATTTTGGGGAGCAACAGTAATTACTAACTTATTATCAGCCATTCCGTATGTCGGACCCATACTAGTAGAGTGAGTGTGGGGTGGGTTTGCTATCGATAATGCCACACTAAATCGATTTTTTGCACTACACTTTCTCCTGCCGTTTATTCTAGCCGCTATATCAGTTCTTCATTTATTATTCCTTCATCAAACAGGCTCCAATAACCCCCTCGGAATTAAATCAAATATAAATATGGTCCCATTCCACATATATTACACTTTTAAAGACATCGTAGGATTTATGGTACTATTGATATCCTTAGTATTTATTGCCCTATTCTTTCCCAACATCTTAGGAGACGCAGAAAATTTTATTCCTGCCAACCCCTTAGTCACCCCTATCCACATTAAGCCTGAATGATACTTTCTATGGGCATACGCAATTCTACGGTCAATCCCCAATAAACTAGGGGGTGTAGTGGCTATGTTTGCCGCAATTTTAATTTTATTCACGCTGCCTCTAATAGCAAACCATAAAAGCCGGGGGCTTATCTTCTACCCTATAAGACAATTCATATTCTGACTTCTTGCTGCTAATACCGTTCTTCTTACATGAATTGGTGGACGCCCAGTAGAGCAGCCATACGAAGCCCTAGGCCAAGTATTTACTTTAATGTACTTTTTATTACATATTTCTATCCCTGTGTCCGCACAAGCCTGGGATAAGATAACAAAAGCAAGTAATTTAACATAAGACCTTAAGTTAACAAAACTAAAAGCCTTCAAAGCCTTAAATGAAAATAAATTTCAGGTCTTGATGATACTAGATATCTTCTCCTCATTTGATCCAGGTATTAATCACATCAATAATGCATCCCCGCTAATTTTTTGAATAACGGTACTTTCTTCTATTACTATCTTCTCCCTGTCTATATGAACAACACCCACAACGGTGACTGTTATTTCGAGATCAGTTATAAAAGTTATAAACGATCAAAGAAACCGAACTGTGGGGGCCCATATTAAGGGATTCAACTCACTTCTTGTAAGATTATTTATTATTATCATCAATGTGAATTTAATTGGACTTTTACCCACAGTATTCAGCTATTCTAGCCACTTACTATTCACGTTAAGCTACGGCCTCCCACTATGGCTCGCCCTAATTATATCCGCCATCGTATCTAACACCTATAGATGAACAGCAAGCCTTCTTCCCGGGGGAGCCCCACACTGATTAAACCCATTCTTAGTATTGATCGAGACTATTAGTATCACGGTACGCCCCATCACCCTCTCATTCCGGCTTGCCGCCAATATAAGCGCAGGACATATTGTTTTAACCTTAATCAGGACATACTCAGCCAACGCCCTATTCTCAAGCATCCCAAGACTAGCAATTCTAATATCAATTCAATTGGGGTATATTATATTTGAATTTGGCATCTGCTTAATCCAAGGGTATATCTTCTGCTTATTATTAAGACTATACGCTGACGATCACCCATAATATGTGGAATGTTAATCCTGGTTTCGGCCCAAGAATAGGCAACTTTTGCCCATTCCGTGGGAATAGTTTAATTAAAATAATGATTTGTGGCATCATAGATTCATCCGTGATTCCTACCATGGTATTCCTGGCAACAAAAATTCTATCAGTCCTCACTATTCTCTTCTTCACAATGTCAATATTAATCATCTTCTATATAAACAATATCATAATCGAATGAGAAGTCATAGATATGTATAACTCCTCTTTAAGCATCCCTATTTTACTAGATCCTACTAGTACTTTATTCATATCTACAGTTCTTTTAATCGCCTCGAGAGTAATACAGTTTGCTAAAACATATATAGCACACGATAAATTCTCCGACCGATTTATTATTTTAGTTTTAATGTTTGTAACGTCAATAATAATATTAATCCTACTCCCCCACACCATGTTTCTATTATTAGGCTGAGATGGATTAGGCATTACATCCTTCGTTCTTGTCATTTACTATAACAACCCAAAAAGCCTGGGAGCCGGAATAATTACAGCTATAACAAACCGAATTGGAGATGTTATACTATTAATCACAATTGCTCTGATATTAAATGACAGGAACTGGCTCTCAATAAATCAATGAATAGACAACACCCATTCGTGTTTCGCTACCGCTATAATCATAGTCGCTGCCATAACAAAAAGCGCACAAATACCATTTTCCAGCTGACTACCCGCCGCAATAGCGGCGCCCACGCCCGTCAGTGCCCTGGTCCACTCTTCCACCTTAGTCACCGCAGGAGTTTATCTTCTATACCGGTTTTTCCCTATAATAGAAAAATGAAACCAATTTAAGCCAACACTTTTAATAATTGCAACCCTAACAATATTAATAGCAAGTGCTAGAGCCATAGCAGAATGTGATATAAAAAAAATTATCGCCCTTTCTACCCTAAGACAAGTAGCAATAATAATATTTACTCTAAGCCTAGGTCTCCCTGAAATCGCATTTTTCCACTTAATTACTCACGCCTTATTTAAAGCCTTATTATTTATTTGTGCAGGCAACATAATTGACATTCATCACCACAGGCAAGACCTGCGCCTGATAGGAAACCTATCTAACCAACTTCCAATTACTTCTACGTCTATTCTCATCGCTAATATAGCTCTATGTGGCACACCATTTCTTGCTGGATTCTACTCAAAAGACTTAATTATTGAGTCAGCATCAATATTATTAATAAAAAAAAATGTGATTATCATGAGGATATTTGTCCTCGCCACGATTTTAACTACAGCATACTCAGCTCGCATATCAACCCATATAATCCTTGCTCCCACACAAAGGCCCGTTAGCCAATATTCGTTTGAAAATGAAAAACACACTTTAAGAACAATAATGTTATCTTTTATAGCGATTATAGGGGGGGCCACAGTAAACTGAATGATAGTCGCCCCTATTTTAGAGCCTAACTTCAGGTCTATGTTCAAATATTTAGCCCCAGTTATAATCTCTATTGGGCTAATAATAGGGATAGTATCTTATAAAACAGAACACCCCTCTCCAACCTTACTTATTCAACTAAATTGCCACATATGATTTTCATCCCCCCTCTCAGCCCATCTATCCCCTAAGTCTATAATAAGCCTGCCTCTCTTGGAACTAAAAGAAACTGATCAAGGATGATCTTTTATCCCCTTCACATTGTATGGCCAATCCCTTTATCTATCAGCACTCCTCATGCACTCCCAACACTCTTTAACTACAAGAAACATGTCTTGTATCTCCCTTATCATTATATGGTTGGGGGTCTCCTTTATATACTCAAGTAGCTTAATTTAAAGCATTACATTGAAGACGTAAGTATGGCGCCGCCCTAGAGTAGTGTTTATAGTATAATATAAATACCCTTGCTTTTCACGTAAGTAACACATTTAATGTTAAACACAGATTATAATTTATAATTAAAATATTGGCTTTGGACGCCAAAAATCGACCACTCGTAATCTGACAATACTCTCTTCAACAGTATGTAAAGCTAATACCTCACGAAGCGCTGGTCTTGTAATCCAGAAATAGAATTATTTCTACATATTATGATCTCTTGAATAACATCAGTATCCCCTATATTAATCATTATTGCCCTTGTATGCGCGATAATTCAACGACAGCACCTATTAATAGTACTGTTAGCGTTAGAAGCCATAGTGTTAGGTATTATCCTCATAATTATCACCCTATTAAACACCACCTGATTAATGTTCGTAATTATTATTCTTACATTTGGTGCATGTGAGGCCAGTCTTGGCCTAGCATGTATAACAGCTATAAGACGATCTTACGGAAATGATCATTTAAACTCTATATTATCAAATAAATGCTAAGCATGTTTCTCCCATTAATGCTCTTACTTCTAATAAAACCCAAATGAAATCAATCTATCATATTTCTCAGTCTAATAGTAGCCCCAAGTACCTTACATATAATAGCCAACCACATGCCTGCAATTATAAGAGAAATATGGGGGTTAGACCACCTATCTACCGCCCTGATTATTCTAACTGTGTGAATTATTCCAATAATCATATCAGCTAGACAAAACATTTTCACTCAAAATAAATCCCCACAAGAATTTCTTCTACTAAACACTACTCTTGCTCTTATCCTGTTATTCGCTTTCTCAACATCTCACATATTTTTATTTTACATTTTATTCGAAGCGTCACTAATCCCCACATTATTAATTATTATAAAATGAGGATATCAACCTGAGCGTCTGCAAGCAGGAATATACCTTATATTATACACCATTACTGCCAGTCTCCCTCTCCTAATGGGAATTGCCCACCATACCACACAACTTCATTCCTATAACCTATTCTTTATTATACACCCAGTTACAGTCTCATCACACGTAATATGGGTAATCATAAATCTTGCTTTCATAGTAAAACTCCCCTTATTCTTATTTCATCTATGGCTACCTAAAGCCCACGTAGAAGCACCCGTCGCAGGCTCCATAATTCTTGCCGCGGTACTCTTAAAATTAGGGGGCTACGGAATACTGCGACTTATTTACATAAGTCCCCCCATTACTCCCTCTTTAAAACTACATTTAATAACCTTCGCATTATGGGGAGGAATAATCACAAGTCTTATTTGCGTTCGTCAACAAGACATTAAAGCACTGATTGCATATTCCTCAGTCGGGCATATGAGCCTTGTAATAGCAGGAATTTTATCTAACATTAACTGGGGCATCTGAGGCGCATTAGCAATGATAGTGTCCCACGGACTATTAAGATCTGCTCTATTTGCATCAGCTGACATGTCCTACCTTACCTCCGGATCTCGTAGGCTTCTTATAAATAAGGGAATAAACCTGTCTGCCCCATCCATATCAATAATATGGTTCATAATATGTGCTGCTAATATAGCTGCGCCTCCCTCCTCTAACCTAATAGCAGAAATTATACTTATCTCTTGCTCAATAGTCTCAAGCAAATTGATAGCTTTTCCTTTAAGGATTATAAGATTTACCGCTGCTGCTTACTCTTTAATATTATACGTAAGAATAAATCACGGTGCTTCCAATACATCTAGTAACTCCATATTCGCTATTATCCCCCGTAATATATTAGTTATTACGTCCCATATAATTCCCATTGTTCTAATCATGTTAATACCCGCCGTTATTACCTTATGATAACATTTTCAATAGTTTGATTTTGACTACCGATTTGATTAAAGCAAAATATAATACATGCAACCCCCTAGGCACCCGTGCAACAACATCACCTAACCTTAAAGCTTAATTTATTGAATAAGAACTACCATAACTCAACCGCACGCCTGCAGTAAAGAATATTGCGACAAATACAACATATGCTCCAAATATTGCCCAAGGTGCTGACCAAATTCGTGCCAGCCGTCGCGGTTAAACGATAAACACAAACCAAATCTTATGGGCTACGTACTGATAAAATCTATAAATTCTCAGTGGTATAATACACACAATTTAGCTTATTTTCATTATATCAACATATTAAACGAAAGAATAAACAAAAACAAGGATTAGATACCCTTTTATTTTACTCAATAAACACACGTCCCGGGCACTACGAACACACGTTTAAAACCCAAACAATTTGGCGGCATCTCACGTAATTAGGGGAATCTGTCATGTAACTCGATAACCCACGCTAAACCCCACTACCATTTGTATCTCAGCTTGTGTACTGCCGTCGAAAGCTAACACACCCAAGTAGTTAGCCCCTCAGTTATCACTACTACGTCAGGTCAAAATGCAGCTTATATGGTAAACTTGATGGATTACAATAAATATAAAACAGAATAGCACAATGATACCTGTGCTTAAATATGGACTTAACAGTAGATATGCTATAATATAACATACTGAACTACAATCTGAAATGTGCACACATCGCCCGTCACTCTCACCGAAAGGCGAGATAAGTCGTAACATAGTAGGCGTAACTGAAGTTGTGCCTTCAGAATAGAGCATGGAATATGCGCCCCACTTACAATGGGGGTACGGATTTTATATCCTATTTTGAAAACTCTTTATAACAACCCCTAACACAATTAACCTCTCAATTACCCTCCTCTACCTGCCCACAAAACTGAAAAGTATTTAATTTTAACCTAAAGCAGAAATCCTCGTACCTTTGGCATCATGGTTTAACTAGTATGTTTATATATATATTACACCCGAATATTTACCGAGCTGATAACACACTGGCTAGACACCCATAGTATAATGTTACATTATTAAGCTAAGATGTATTATCAGAGGCTACATACCCGCGCGGAACTAGATAGCTGGTTGCATGATAAATTGATTTAAGTCAAGATAACAAATTGTTATTAAGATACTAAAGGCCAAGCTTTAGTATATTCTCTATTCAAATTTCTACCAAGACTGTTATAGGCCTAAAACTAGCCACTAAACCCATTACAGGGACAGCTTTTCATATTATATATTAATATATCCATGTTAATCCAAGTGCAACACTCATTCTCTCAGAACATATTAAAATGTTATAACTAGTATTTTTTCCCATAACTAACAATATAAATTAGTCTATATAATAACTCCCCATATTTATCTCTAAACAAGGAACTCGGCAAACTTTTATTCAGCCTGTTTAACAAAAACATCGCCTACTGAACATATAGTAGGTCCATCCTGCCCAGTGAATATTTTCAACGGCCGCGGTATCTTGACCGTGCAAAGGTAGCATAATCAGTTGCCTTCTAATTAAAGGCTAGTATGAATGGACACACAAGAATAAAGCTGTCTCGTTTAGAATTTTTATAATCTGTATGACAGGTGAAAATTCCTGTATATCAATAAAAGACAAGAAGACCCTATAGAGCTTTATTTACAGCAGTTAAATACTTAAATGTAAAATTAGTTGGGACAACTAAAAAACACGTACACCTTTTTACTATATTACACAAAACCACTAATGTAGAAGATCACAGCTACCTTAGGGATAACAGGCTAATTTTGCTAGAGAGACCACATTGACAGCAAAGATTGGCACCTCGATGTTGGCTTAGTGTAACTGTTGAGCGCAGCCGCTCAATAAAGTTGGTTTGTTCAACCATTAAATCACTACATGAGCTGAGTTCAGACCGGCGTAAGCCAGGTTAGATTCTATCTTTATTATTAAACTAACCCATAGTACGAAAGGACCTGGTGTTACAAATAAAATTTCCATAATGTTAAATCATTAATGTGTTGGCAGAGCTATGCAGCTGACTTAGAATCAGTCCACAGGATATTTCCTACTCATTATATTAGTAACATACTCATGATCTTGAAAATCATACCCAGACGACTACGCCCGTCATGTTACTGGCTGTATAGCCTAAATCAAGGCATCTGAATTGCAATCAAATCACGTGTGCATACACTGCAGCCAGTTTTTGTGGCAGAATAGTGCATTAGAATTAAGCCCTAAAAAAGGTTTCCAAACCCAGAAACTATGTGACACGCTGCCATTTATTTAATCACCACCTTTATCTCCGCACTTCTCGCTATAGCATTCTTTACTCTTCTCGAACGGAAATTTTTAGGATATGTTCAACTTCGTAAGGGGCCAAACAAAGTAAGAATCGGGGGAATTCCCCAACCCATAGCCGACGCACTAAAATTATTTACTAAAGAGCTGAATATCCCAGCAGCAGCGAATTACACCTCCTTTATCGTTGCTCCTATAATAGCCTTACTATTAGCCTTAATAATTTGAACTCTTTATCCACATCTGTCTACTCCATTACCAATAAAATGAGGGATCCTGTTATTCCTATCTCTATCAAGAATAAACGTATATACAACCCTTTTTTCCGGTTGAGCCTCAAATAGTAAATATTCCTTATTAGGAGCGCTTCGTAGAATCGCTCAAACTATTTCTTATGAAGTAAGAATAGCCCTAGTTATCCTTACTCCAATAATTATAATGTCTTCTCTAAGATTTAATTTAATAGCCACTAATTACTCAATCATATATACAATTATAATATGACCTCTCTTCATTATATGAATTATCACCACCCTAGCAGAAACAAATCGTACCCCGTTCGACCTTGCCGAGGGAGAGTCAGAGTTAGTGTCAGGCTTTAATACAGAATACAGGTCAGGAACATTTGCCCTAATTTTCATAGCAGAATATATAAATATTATTGCAATAGGAATAATCTCATGAGCTATTTTTATATCTCTATCATTAAACTTAATAATAGATGTCACCATAGTGGCAGCCCTATTTTCAGTAAGATTATTATTTATTTGGGCCCGTAGAGCATACCCCCGTATACGATATGATAAACTGATAAGGCTGACATGAAAACAATTTCTTCCACTAACTCTCACCGCTATTATACTTATATGTACCCTCTCATTGTGATGCTGCGCCGGTATGAACGGATAACCTTGATGAAGTTAAACATGAGGACCCCCTCCAGCATTTTTCTTAGAAGCTTGCATCAGCAGCAAATTTTTACTTTGTTAACAGGGTATGCCCCCTAAGAAAATGATGTTAATTGTACTTGCAATCCTTATATCAATAATATTTCCCGTTCTAATTATTTTCGCAACAATGATTTTAAGGAAAAAATCTCCCCTAAGACCCGAAAAACCTACCCCATTTGAATGTGGCTTCGACCCTCATAACTCGGCTCGTATCCCGTTTTCACTTCAGTTCTTTATTCTAGCTGTAATTTTTCTTGTATTCGACATCGAAATTGCCCTACTCATACCAGTCCCTTCTATGATAATTATACCTCTAGAAACAAAAACTACAGTAGTTATTTTAAGTGCTGTATTGATTATAGGCCTATATCATGAGTGAAACGAAGGATCCCTAGAATGAAAATAAGTCGCATTGGCGAAGGTAAAAGCTTCTAACTTCATACCTGAGAGGTTCAATTCCTTTCACGACTTTATGACACCATCACTTCTGTTATTTTCCTCTTCAGTGATAATAGGAACATTAGTTAGAATATCAAGATCCAACTGACTTTATCTATGAATAGGCATAGAGCTAAACCTCTTATCATTTATCCCAATCATAGCGCATTCCCACAAACTTCAAGAAACAATGGGGAGTATCAAATACTTTATAATCCAAGCCATTGGAAGGGGCTTGATATTAACTGCAGGAGTTGTATCAATAAATCCCCATGCCACATCAAACCAAAATATTACTAGCTGTATATTCATTATAAGTATATGTCTAAAGCTTGGCACTGCCCCCTACCATCAATGACTCCCCCACGTCATAGCCAGATTACCTTGATCAACCTGTCTTCTATTAGCAACCTGACAAAAAATCAGCCCACTAGTAATACTTATATTTATTACCCCCAGAAAGATAATATATATAGTGCTAATTACAGCTGCTTTAAGAGCAATTGTAGGGGGGACCGGTGGATTAAACCAATCCCAAATACGCGCCCTAATAGCTTACTCATCAATCGGGCATATGGGGTGAATGCTAGCAGCCCTATCCCTATCCAACAAAATAAGAATTATTTACTTTTCGGTGTATGTATTAATCACCTCAAGTTTAATAGTTATATTTATAAAAACTAACACTATAATAAGACAAATATCCAATTCAGTAATTCCCTCTAAAATTGTGCTATTCTACCTAATCATTTTAATATTTCTAAGATTAGGAGGACTTCCCCCATTCCTGGGATTCATCCCCAAATGACTTGTCATCTTCATACTAACAGAAGAAAATATAGTAGGAGTTTTGATTATATTAATCACCGGTAGTGTGATCAACCTGTTTTACTACTTTACAATAATGTTTAATTTTATACTAACTCCCCAACAAAATCTTTTAACACAAATACCCCCCTTATGACCTGCCGTTCTTACAAGGGCGGTAACAGTGGCCCCAGTGTTAACTTTATTATAGCCCGGCCTTGTAGTTGATATACAACATTAAATTGCAGCCTTAAAAGAGTGTGCTCACCAAGGCTTATATGCGCTGATTTTTTTCTACTAATCACAAAGACATCGGTACTTTATACTTCATTTTCGGCATGTGATCTGGCCTCCTAGGAACCTCAATAAGACTCCTTATTCGGGCAGAATTAGGACAACCCGGATCACTATTAGGAAGAGACCAATTATATAACACAATTGTCACAGCCCATGCATTCCTTATAATTTTTTTCTTAGTTATACCTGTTATAATCGGAGGATTTGGTAATTGACTAGTGCCCCTAATACTAGGGGCCCCCGACATAGCTTTCCCCCGATTAAATAATATAAGATTCTGGTTATTGCCCCCTTCATTAACTTTACTTCTCTCTAGGGCAGCTGTAGAAAAGGGAGCAGGAACAGGGTGAACAGTATACCCCCCCTTATCTAGAAATATCGCCCATGCAGGAGCATCAGTAGATCTTGCAATTTTCTCTTTACATTTAGCAGGGGTATCATCTATTATAGGAGCCTTAAACTTTATTACAACCGTTATCAATATACGTTCTAAGGGCCTTCGTCTAGAACGAGTCCCTCTATTTGTTTGATCTGTTGTAATCACTGCTGTACTACTATTGCTAAGCCTCCCCGTTTTAGCCGGAGCTATTACAATATTACTAACAGATCGGAATTTAAACACAGCATTCTTCGATCCTGCGGGAGGGGGAGACCCCGTCTTATATCAACATCTGTTTTGATTCTTCGGGCACCCGGAAGTATACATTTTAATTCTCCCCGGATTTGGAATAGTTTCTCACGTGGTAACCCATTACTCAAATAAAACAGAATCCTTCGGAACCTTAGGAATAATCTACGCCATATTAGGAATCGGAATTTTGGGATTTATTGTATGAGCCCACCACATATTCACGGTAGGAATGGACGTAGACACTCGTGCTTACTTCACAGCCGCTACAATAATCATTGCAGTACCAACAGGAATTAAAGTATTCAGCTGACTTGCCACTATTTACGGAAGGCGAGTAAAGTACGAAACCCCTATGTTATGGGCTCTAGGATTCATCTTCCTATTCACCACTGGGGGACTAACAGGCATCGTTTTAGCAAACTCATCTCTTGATATCGTGCTTCATGACACCTACTATGTAGTAGCCCATTTCCACTACGTCCTATCAATGGGAGCAGTATTTGCAATTTTCAGAGGATTTACTCATTGATTCCCCTTATTTACAGGCCTAACCCTTCACTCACGCTGAACTAAAACTCACTTTATTGTTATATTCTTAGGAGTAAACTTAACATTTTTCCCCCAACATTTTCTAGGGTTAAGAGGGATACCACGACGATACTCAGATTACCCAGATGCTATAATAAAATGAAACGTTATCTCATCTATGGGATCTATAGTATCTTTTGTGGCCCTTCTTCTATTCGTATTTATTGTATGAGAAGCCTTAACAAGCCAGCGAAGCACAATCTCCAGATCGCATCAAATAACAGCAATTGAGTGACAAGATCTTCTACCATTAGATTTTCATAACTCATCAGAAACAATAGTAATTACAGCCCCATTAATCGGAAGCCAATATCGGCAGCTATCTGTTACATAGCCCATTGCTTGCATCAAGCCTGATTAAATGTCTCACTGAAGACAAGTTTCGTTCCAAGATGCCGCCAGCCCCATTATAACCATATTGATTGCATTCCACGACCATGCAATACTAGTAATCATTATAGTGCTAACTTTTGTCTCATACGCCATGATAGCCCTTATAATTAATAAATTTACCTCCCGTAACACGCATGAAGCGCAAGCAGTAGAAACTATTTGAACTGTATTACCAGCAGGAATTCTTTTATTTTTAGCTATCCCCTCTCTACAGCTACTATATTTAACAGATGAAATTATAGAACCTGGAGTAACCTTAAAAGCCATTGGTCACCAGTGATATTGAAGCTATGAATATACAGATTTTTTTAATATCGAGTTTGATTCATATATAACAAGAACACCAGACCTAAATTCAGGAGAATTTCGATTACTAGAAGTGGATAATCGTGTAGTTCTACCAATAAATGTAGAAGTACGAGTATTAATTTCAGCTGCAGATGTAATTCACTCGTGAACCGTTCCCGCACTTGGAGTAAAGGCAGACGCAATCCCCGGACGACTAAATCAAGTCAGATTTATCATTCAACGACCCGGAGTATTCTACGGACAATGTTCTGAAATCTGTGGTGCAAACCACAGATTTATACCAATCTCAGTAGAAAGGGTTAACACCGATAGATTTATTAGATGGATCAACTCATTTAAGAACAGATAAACCCCTATATTTTTTATTAAAACAAAATATGTAATATATTTATTTCTACCCCATTACACCTCACAACACTAGTATAATTAGTACCGCTGCTTTCCACGCAGAAAGTTTGCAAACAAGCAAGTGTAGTATTTTTTATTATTTTTTTTATTTTACTTTTTATATATAGTTTTGTAATATATATATATATATATATATATATATATATATATAATTAAAATAATATATATATTAAGAATTATATAAATTATTTATATATATATATTTATAATATAGTATATATTTACAATATATATTATTATAACATTATATATTACTGTTTTATAAGGCAGTAACTATGTGGTAATTAATATTATTTCGTATTTTCATCTATATTAAGTGTTAGAAATTATTATGTTTAACCTTGTATAGGGGGGCGCAACGACAATTCGGCTAAGGCTTTCGCTCATAAACTGGCGACCCTCGCCGATGTCGGCGCCTCTAATGGTAATAATATAATAGATAATATAAAATTGTCCTGATTAACAAATATTTTAAACATAATATATATAATTGTCAATTATTGATAGATGACATTTCATTAATCGGGGTTCGTCCGGGGTTGTTCGATTAAAGGCCATTTTAAATCATAAAATAGAAAATATAAATTAGGGATTACAGCATCAAGTTGAAATTAATTAAACCTTTCCTTCAGCTATAGAATTACCCCTTATTTAAGCCCCATAAACATAGCCTTTTGGGGCAATTTATGTATTTTCAACCAAAATCTAGTCCTCATAAAAAATATGTTCAAACTACCCTCAATTTTAAAACACTTATAAACCGGTCGATCATGTATTCAAATTTATCATGATCAAACCCAATAAATATAGATTAAATACAATAATTTTAAGTTATTTTCGCGATATGAATCAAACCTTAGGAAAAAAAAAAAAAAAGGGGGCATCT